TTACTCAGTTCCACTGTCTAAAGATTCATTAAGATAAACCCAATATAATTTCTTATGTCCTGGGGTTCTCTTCCAACCTAAAATAGAGATTTTATTTCTGTGAATATCTAAATGACAGCTTGAACAAACTGGCACCAAGTTAGATTTTCGATTTAATTTTTTATTACATAATCTCTCAGGTTGATTTTTAAATTCACTCTTAGGTTGAATGTGGTGAATAGCCTCTGCTGGAGCTCCGCATATTTCACACGAATCAATAAAAACTTGAGCATTATATTTAGAAGGGCGGAATACTGTTAAAGGGCTAAACTCACTTCGGGATGGTAGCTCCCAGTTAATAAGTTTACGGTATTTCAAAGCACTGTTATAAAATTTTTTATCATTAATTATGTGACCCATAACTTCAATGCCATATTGAGAGGGCCCTGGGCCAGGTTTCAATTTACGTTCATAAATTAGGCCCGAATCTTCTTGTTGAATAACAGATAAATGATAGCACCGAACTGACGAATCAATTAAAGAACAAACTTGATGTAAATGAGTAGAAAGAACAAAACTAGTTTGTGCAGTTGTTAATCTTTCAATTGTTGCAGCTAATATCGCTGTTCCTGAACTAACTTCTGTTCCATGACAAATTTCGTCACCTAATATTAAACTGTTATAATTACTTAGCTTTAATATAGTTGAAAGATCTCTCATTTCGACCTCAAAAGTACCTTGGCCTTTATGAAGATCGTCTCCCCCTAAAATACGAGTAATTAAATAATTATAAGGCCTTAATTTAAATAAATCTGCAGCTACATACATTCCTGCTTGAGCTAAGATTACGTTGATTCCGATTGCTCTAAGTAGAGTAGATTTACCTGCACCATTCACTGAGAATATTAACATTCCCTTATCCTCTAAACTAATATTATGAGCTACACATTCTTCTTGAGTGTTTAATTGTTCTACTAGTGGGTGTCGTAAGTTAATTGCTTCTATAAAACCTTTGGTTTGTTGGGGTTTCGCTAGTGTTAAGCAAGGTTTAGTATAATTGAATTTAATAGCCGCAATAGCCCCGCTTAATGCAACATCTAATCTAGAAATCATATTTACTAAGGGTGAAAAAAGTTCAGAATAACTAAAATATAATCTTTTAAGTTCTTGGTTATAAGTTTGTTTAACGTAAGTATTAATTTGCTCTTCTAATAAATTTAATTCGATTGATACTTTATGAATAGTAGGACTAGTAATTATATGGTGGCTTCCTCTTTTACCCAATACAATAATTGAATTATTAGATATAGAAGCATTAGTCATATAATGTTCTAACTTAGTTAACTTTTTAGATAAAATAGAAAAAGCATAACCCTCTTTATTAAAATATTCGGCTTTAATAGAAATTGTATCTTGAAACACAATATTTGAAATTTGTTCGGCCCATTCTGTAAGTTGGGCCTTTAAAGTTTGTTGTTGCGCAAGTAAGTTAGTTAAATTATCAGTTGGCTGTAATACATCTTTGAAATCACCTAAAAGATTATTTACTTGGAAAACTTGGCCTATTTCCTCAATTAGCGATTCTAGTTGGGGTCCGACTAAGGGAGGTAATTGAATGTTAATTCATTTATTATTTATCAATTTACTTATTAACTGATTAGCAAACAAATAAGAATGGTAAATTTGACTTAACTTTTTAGGGGACAAGGTAGTATCACTTGAGGCACATATTGCCCATTGACGATGTAAAGAAGATAAATCTTTAATGTGTTTTAACTCGAAATTGTCAAATATTTTCTTGTCAAGTAATTGTTTAAATATAGCAATTTCCTTATAACGAAGACTTAATTCAGAATAATCTGTAATAGGGTTAAGAAGTCTAAATTTGAAAAGTCTTTTACCCATTGCAGTAGAACAATAATCAACCAGATTAAGTAAACCACCCAACTTTCCCTTCTTAGGTAATAAGTCCAATTGATATTCTGCTCGATTACATAATATTAAATTTAAGGGACTGACAACAGAATTATAACACTCGGGAAGTTGAAGATTCTTAATAAGATTAGGGTTTCGATCTTTAATAAATTGTAATACCCCTAAAAGGCTAATTAAATTTGCCTGATCAACATTTTCTGTCCAAGTACTTTGAAATATCTTACTAAGGGTATATTTTTGATAATTTTTGTTCAACCATTCTGCGTTAATGCCTATATAAATATGGAGCAAAAGCCACTCCTTATTATTATTTTCGTACCTATAAGATAAATAACACGGTAAATTGGTTAGTACTTCTCCCATAACTTCAATTTTAGCGTTAGGTTCAGAGGGGAATAAATTCCAACCAATTAATAAATTATATATCTTATTTATTAAAACATTTAAACCAACCCCCGAGTCCACCCAAATTACTATTTCTCTAATACGATAACTGACTAATAACCGGGTTACTTTGTCCCTGTCCGTTCAAGAGACAGGAAACATTATACTATGCCCATTCATGGCTGAAAATAAAGTAATACCTAGTAAGTTGTCTTGAGAAAAATAAATTGATAACACATAGGATAATTCCGAACAATCTTCTGAATTGCAACTAGGAGAATAAACTTGAGATACTGCGCGTTGTTTTGGCCCGGATTTACCAGTGACTAATTCATCAATAACTACAACAGTCCAACCTTTATCCAACAAGGTGGTTAAATGGGTAGTAAGGGAATAGATGGGAAATCCCATTTGAAGCAAAGATCTTTTACTGGGAGATATTATTCTCATATCAAGTAACAAAGCAACTTGTTCAATGGAGGATGTTACCTCTGAAGGCCTACTTCGTGTCGATGACTCAATTAATAACTCGGCTTGAGAGTATACTCGTTGCTTACTAGAAGTATCGGGCTCATGCCAAAGTTCATAGAACTTACCAATCTGGATAAGTTGGATTACTGATAACCCATACTTAGAATAATTCTCCTCCGCTAAGTTAAAATATTGCATAGGTATCTGGTTCATTTTTAATTAGGAGTTAACCTCTTAATAAATTTAAGGCTCGAACAGCAATTGTACCACGTAAACGGTAATAATTAACCATAATGGCTAAACCGATAGCAGACTCGGCAGCTGCAACAGTTAGAATCACAATCGCAAAAATTTGACCAAAAAGTGTATAGAGCACACGAGACTCAAATAGAAGCAAAATAGTAGAGGCCAGTAAAACTAGCTCTACACACATTAGCATAATAATTAAATTGCTTCTGTTAAGAATAATACCTAAGATTCCGATTAATAAGATGACAATTGATAATATTAAATAGGACATGCGCTATACCAATTAGGGGCTAGTTTTCCCACTCTAAGCCTCCTTCTATCCACTCATAAACTAACCCTAAAGTTAATATAAATAAAAATAATATAACAACCCAATATCCAAATAAAGGTAAGTCCATATATGTGACAGCCCAAGGAAATAAGAAAGATATTTCAAGATCAAATATTAAAAACAAGATACCAATTAAGAAGAATCTAACGGAGAAGGGATTCCCCGGATTGTCAAAAGGATCAAACCCACATTCATAGACTGACACTTTCTCTATATCAGGTTGTTTATATCCTAATAAATAAGATGCCCCTAAAATTAGAATTGATAATGTTCCGCTGACGATAAGTAGTATTAATATTCCTTTGAACTCCATGTTTCTTAAGCGGAGACGTGCATTAACACTTAGCCAGAAGGCACCTAAAGGTGCTCTCTGCTGATTTGTAGGAAGAGATCTTGCTTACTACGTAATGATTCACCATGAGAATTATATAAAAAAGGTGAATTTGGCTGCTTAGCTAATAATATAGCCCCTATCATAGCGACTAACAGCACCAAACTAGCAATTAACACTAATTCATAATAAGTTGTATAAAGATGACTTCCAATTGCCCCAATGTTAGTTCTAGATCCTATAACAGGATTGCTGATATATTTAGGGCTATTGGTTAGTAAACTATAAAATAAGAATATAACAGATAATCCTACAGGTAAAAAATGCGAATGATCTTGAGAATCTACTTTATTAGGCTGTTGAATTAACATAATTACGAACAGGAATAAAATAGCGATAGCCCCTACATAGACAATTATAAATATTAAGCCTATGTAATCTAATCCCAACGATATAAACATAACAGCAGCATTAACAAAGGCAATAACTAACCAAAATACTGAATAAACAGGATTTGGCGTAGATATAACCATAAGACTAGCTCCAACTATTCCTAAGGAGAATATCATAAATAAACTATTCATATTGCACTTTCGGCCAACAAATGACCTATACTACTTCATACGGAGCAATTTGGTTTCTACCCAGCCTAACAAGGGGACCAATACTAAAAAGTAGCAAAAGTAGAATAAAGAAGCAAATTGACCAATCATAACATAAGGTTCCTCAACTGGATTAGCTCCTAACCAAGTTAATAGAATAAAATCAGCTACTAAAAACCAAAATGCTATTTTACCTAAAGGTCTAAATGTTAAAGCTCTTAATTTACTAGTATGAATGAAAGGCAATAAAAATAACACCAAGATACTAAATACCATAGCCAAGACTCCCCCAAGTTTGTTGGGTATAGAGCGTAGTATGGCGTATGCAAATAAGAAGTACCATTCTGGTTGTATATGAACAGGAGTTACTAAAGGATTAGCTTGAATGAAATTTTCAGGATCACCTAATACATTAGGCATAAAATAACAAAGTATAATTAAAATAGTGCTAAGTACCATTATACCAAACAAGTCCTTATAAGTATAATAAACATGAAAGGTAACTTTGTCTATATTAGAGTCAATCCCTAAAGGGTTATTTGACCCAGCTGTATGTAAGCTAATAATATGTAATAAGCCCAATCCAACTAGAAGAAAAGGAAAAAGATAATGTAAAGAGAAGAAACGATTAAGAGTTGCGTTAGATACACTAAATCCTCCCCAAATCCACTGAACAACATCTGTTCCTATATAGGGTATAGCAGAACAAAAGTTAGTAATAACTGTGGCTCCCCAAAAAGACATTTGTCCCCAAGGTAATACATACCCTAAGAAAGCTGTTAACATCATCACTAAGTAAATTATAACCCCTATATTCCAAACATCCATTTTCATGTAGCTCCCATAATAAAGTCCTCTGCCCATGTGTATATATACACAAAGAAAGAATAATGAAGCTCCATTAGCATGAATATACTTTAACATAAAACCATAATTAACGTCTCTTAAAATATGGGAAATTGAGTCAAAAGCTAAACTAACGTCAGGGCAATAATGCATAGCTAAGAATATTCCGGTAATCAATTGAATAGCTAAACAAAGTCCTAACAAAGAACCAAAATTCCAGTAATAACTAATATTAGAAGGGGCTGGTAGATCAACCAGAACCCCGTTCACAATAGAGATTATTGGATGTTGAGTTCTTATTCGTAACATTTTGTTTGGTGATTCCATATGCATGCGCTCAGGAAGTTATCTCCCTAAATGCTAGCAAGGCACTGCATCTAAACCTATCAACAGGCCAGAAACTAAAACGATTAAACCAAGACTGAAAGGTAAGTAAGACTTCCATAATAGATACATAAGTTGGTCATATCTCATTCTAGGGAAAGAAGCTCGCACCCACACAAATGCGAACACTACTACGGTAGTTTTAAGGGCTAAGCAACCCATTCCTAGAATTCCCGTGAAAGGTGCCCAACCACCTAAAAACAATAAACTTATCAAACAGCTCATTAAAATAATATGGCCGTATTCAGCTAAAAAGAATAGGGCAAACGACATACTAGAATATTCTACATTATATCCAGATACTAACTCTGATTCTCCCTCAGTAAGATCAAAAGGAGCCCGATTAGTTTCAGCTAATGCCGAAGCAAAAAACATTAAAGCAGCTGGAAATAAAGGTATTATATACCAAATTTCAGCTTGAGCTAAAACAATCTGAGTGATATTAAGAGAACCTGCACATAATATTACTGATATTAAAATAAGCCCTATACACACTTCATAGCTAATCATTTGAGCTGCTGCTCTAATAGCCCCTAAGAATGCATATTTAGAATTACTTCCCCAACCAGACATTAAAATAGCATACACCCCCATAGAACTGATAGCAAAGATGTATAAGATACCAACATTAATATCAGCTAATACAATACCAGGGCTAAAAGGAATAACCCCCCAAGCTAAAAAAGCTAAAGTAAGCGATAAAATTGGGGCTACAATATAAACCGACAGATTAGCATGATTGGGAATAGCCATCTCTTTAGTGAATAACTTTAATCCATCAGCTAAAGGCTGTAATAGTCCATAAACACCAACTACATTAGGTCCTTTTCGTGCTTGCATATACCCTAATACCTTTCTTTCTGCTAAAGTTAAATAAGCTATAGCCACTAATAGAGGTATTATTATTGCAAGCGTTTTAAAGATAATTGAAATAATAGTACTCATCATCCTAGTTACGGAGGGCGACCAAGTACGTATTGAACGCGCATAACTTGGCCCAAGAACAAGTTCCCTTACCCTTACTATGTTACGACTTACCCATTCTCGAAAAGGAAGGATAACCCCGCCGCGGGGCGTCTCGTATCCTTAACTTGAAGGGGACGACGGGCGATTTGTGCTAACACTGGGTTAGAATTCACCGGAACGCTCTACTTCCCGATTACTATCAAATCCTACTTAAGATTCCCGTTTCAGAGAATCTCCGCCTCCTAATTTACTGTGTATATTGTATAGGAGAATGTAGCGCATAATATCCCTTTCCATAAAGACCATGACACCTGACTTAATCCATAATAGGGTTAAGGACAACATTTATTGTTATCCTGACGACGGCCATGCAATGCCTGAGCGGCTACTACCTAAAAAGGTAGTCCGCTTTCAAGGAAAGGTAAGGTGACACGCGGATCATCGTATTAAATTACACGCTCCTCTGATTCAAACAGTGAACAGCCAAGCCTTTTGAGTTTCAATCTTGCGATCATAGTATTCAGGCATACAATAAGGTTATTTGCTAATAAAGCTATTGTATAAGTTTAGGGCGAGGACTACCAGGGTATCTAATCCTGTTTGCTATCCAAGCTTTCGTATTTCATGAAAATATAACATGAACGGAGTAAGGAGTCTTCACCTTCGGACTTCCACTCTTGCTTCAAACATTTTACCGCTACCAAGAGGTTCGCCTTACTTTATTCTCATGCTTCACTACATACTTTAACGCCTAATGCGAAATAAAAACTGGGCCTCTAAGTTTAACCGCGTCTGCTGGCACTTAGTTAGACAGACCTCAGTGTGAAACCCTGTGTCAAGCGTTTACCCATTGCACAAGATTCTCTACTGCTGCCAAAATGTCTTCCCCTTGTTTCAGTGAAAGTGTGGCTATACTACGCATCTTCGACCAGGTGGGCCACTATCCCACCTATTCTAATACGTTAACCGAGATAATCTCCGTTTTATCCTCACCAGTAGGACCCTTATTCAGGGCCTTGCATGTATTAGAAGAACACATTGCCTTATAGACTCCCCAAGGTCAAAGGAGTAGTGTGGAAATAATATTTAAATCATCCCCATGACTCAATTTACGCTGATAGACAAACGGTAATTCATTATAAGTATGAAAAGCAGGCGGAGAAGATAAAGACCACTCTAATGAGCCAGGCGAAGTTGACCAACCCTCAAATGGTCTTTCGGCTGCTAATGCCTCATAAGTCAAGTATATGAACCATATAATTCCTACCAGGGCTATTACAGCTCCGCAAGAACTAACTAAGTTCCAATCTTGATAAGCATCAGGGAAATCCGAGTATCTTCTAGGTAATCCGGCTAAACCCAAGAAATGCTGGGGGAAGAAAGTTAAATTAACTCCGATAAACATAATCCAGAAATGGATCTTACCGTATAATTCATTATAACGATAACCTGTAATTTTACCGAACCAATAGTAGTATCCTCCAAATATAGCAAATACGGCTCCCATAGATAACACGTAATGGAAGTGAGCTACTACATAATAAGTATCGTGTAATGCAATATCTAATGAACTATTAGCTAATATAACTCCAGTTAAACCACCAATGGTAAATAGGAACACAAACCCAATAGCCCATAACATAGGTGTATCAAGCCGTGGGCTTCCTCCATATATAGTAGCTAACCAGCTAAATATCTTAATCCCAGTAGGAACAGCAATAATCATAGTGGCGGCAGTAAAGTAGGCACGAGTATCTACATCCATACCAACAGTGAACATATGGTGGGCCCAAACAATAAATCCTAATACTCCAATAGAAATCATAGCATAGACCATACCTAAATAACCAAAAATATGTTGTTTAGCAGAAAATGTGGGTATAATTTGAGATATCATACCAAATCCTGGTAGAATTAATATATAAACTTCAGGATGTCCAAAAAACCAAAATAAATGTTGGAATAAAATAGGATCTCCCCCTCCCGCAGGGTCAAAGAATGTAGTATTAAAATTTCTATCTGTCAATAACATTGTAATTGCACCAGCTAACACTGGTAAAGATAATAATAACAATATTGTAGTAATTAATACAGACCATACGAATAGAGGTAATCTATGCATACTCATACCAGGAACCCTCATGTTGATTATAGTAGTTATAAAGTTAATAGAACTTAAAATGGAAGAAACACCAGCTAGATGTAGACTAAATATAGCCATATCCACTGCTCCCCCTGAATGGGCTTGAATGCTTGATAGGGGGGGATAAATGGTCCAGCCTGTACCTGCCCCTTGTTCCACAAACATAGAACCAACCAATAGTATTAGAGAAGGTGGTAATAACCAGAAACTAATATTGTTTAATCTAGGAAAGGCCATATCAGGTGCACCAATCATAATTGGCACAAACCAATTTCCGAATCCTCCGATCATTACTGGCATTACTAGGAAGAAAATCATTAATAAAGCATGTGATGTTACAATTACATTATATAAATGATCATCTCCTATCATACTACCTGGAGCGGACAGTTCTAGCCGTATTAACATACTCGAAGCTGTCCCTGCCATTCCAGAAAAAGCACCAAATAGTAAATATAAAGTACCTATATCCTTATGATTAGTAGAAAATAGCCAACGTGTAAGATATTTGTTCATGCTTACTCTAGATTAAAAGTAATTTGAAGTAAGTGAGAACACTCTTGGAGTCGTATATACGGAATTGGGAAAGCTTTTGGATGTACCAGCAGAGTAACAGGGCTAGAGAAGAATGAAAACTCCAATTAATGCATTATTAGAGGCCTCGCTCCTACGTGACGCGGCTGAGCCATTTCAACTAAGCTTCCAAGATGCTGCTAGTCCTGTTATGGAAGAGATTCTATTCCTTCATAACCAAATTATGTTTATTTTAATTATTATTATAACAACTGTATTATGGTTAATTATAAGAGGATTAACAAGCCAGGCTTATCATCGCTATCTTATAGAAGGAGTCACAATAGAGATTGTTTGGACTATAATTCCAGCAATTATATTAGTGTTTATAGCATTCCCTTCTTTAAAACTACTTTATTTGATGGATGAGGTAGTAGAACCCGGTGTGACAGTAAAAGCCATAGGTCATCAATGGTATTGGTCTTATGAGTATTCAGACTATCAAACTACCTTAGGTGAAGATAGTACCTTAGAATTTGATTCTTACATGATACCTACGAGTGACCTTCAACCCGGCGATCTCCGACTATTAGAAGTTGACAATAGAATGGTTGTTCCTATTGATACTTATGTAAGAGTTTTAGTCACAGGCGCAGATGTGCTTCATTCATTTGCTGTACCTTCATTAGCTATGAAAATGGATGCTGTGCCTGGACGCCTTAATCAAACCGGATTTTTAGCTAAAAGACCAGGATTATTTTATGGTCAATGTTCCGAGTTATGTGGCGCTAATCACTCTTTTATGCCCATTGTTATAGAGGCCGTTAGCATGGACAGATATATCAGCTGGTTATCTTCATTATGTGCTGATCTTTAGAGGATCTTTCAATCATCGAATAATGCCTCATTTAGATATAACTGCTTATTTAACTCAATATAGCTGGACATTAATAACTTTGTTAGCTCTTTATAGTATTATGAGTTTATTTATTTTACCTAAAATTCAAAATAACTTACGTATAAGAAGTATACTACAGGAAGAGGGGTTAGCCCCTACTAAGGGACTCGGGGTTAATCGAGCATATGCTATACTACAAGATATACTCCGCAGATAAGCCCATTTCCTTCATATATTCAATATGGCAGCTTCTCTTTTTGATCAATTTAATGTAGTTCGGATAATTGGGGGTATAATTACTAATTCTTCTATTATGATGCTTATCCTATTTAGTGTAATATTAATAGGAAGTTGTTCATATAAATTAATACCTACAAGATTGCAGGCTATACAAGAAATTATTTATACCCACTTTTTAGGATTAGTAAAAGATTCTACAGCTAATAAGGGAACTCAGTATTTTATTTTTATTGTAACTTTATTTACGTTTATTGCTGGGTTAAATCTGTTAGGTCTATTTCCCTATGTATTTACTCCTACTGCCCATATTGTTGTTACTTTCGGGTTAAGTGTATCTATTTTAATAGCAGTAACAATATTGGGAATAACACAATACCGTTGGAACTTTGCTTCAATGATGATGCCCAGTGGGGCTCCCTTAATATTAGCCCCTCTATTAGTATTGATTGAAACACTTATCTATTTTTCTCGAGCACTTTCTTTAGGTGTTCGATTGGCTGCTAATTTATCGGCTGGGCACCTTTTATTTGCTATATTTGCAAGTTTTGGGTTTGCAATGATTAGTAATGGAATGTTAGTATTAAGCTTAGCCCCAATATTAGTAATGGTTTTTATAACTGTACTAGAAATTGCCGTGGCCTTAATTCAAGCATATGTATTTTGTTTGTTAACTACCATATACATTAATGATAGTATAAATCTACATTAACCCATACTTAGAATAATTGTTGGGTAGGAGTATTAGTCTCCGCTTGATTCCCCGCTGGGGAGCCATGAGTAAGGCTTATCACCCTTATCATTTAGTGGATCCTAGTCCATGGCCTTATATAGGCTCAATTGGGGCACTTCTGATTACAGTAGGCTCAGTATTATATTTTCATTATAGTTATACATGGATAATGTATTTAGGAGCAATAACAATAATATTGACAATGTTTGTTTGGTGGAGAGATATTATTAGAGAGGCCACTTTTCAAGGACACCATACTCAAATAGTAAAAAGAGGATTAAGATATGGTATGATCCTTTTTATTACTTCTGAAGTTTGTTTCTTTTTTGCGTTCTTTTGGGCTTTCTTTCATAGTAGCTTATCTCCCACTATAGAATTAGGAGCTGTTTGGCCCCCTGTTGGTATAGAAGTGTTAGATCCATTTTCTGTGCCCCTATTAAATACAGCTATATTACTTAGTTCAGGAGCAACAGTTACATGGGCACATCACGCCATAGTTAGCGGACAAAGATTAGAAGCCATACAATCACTTACTTGTACCGTAATACTTGGAATTCAGTTTACAGCCCTACAAGCTATGGAGTATTACGAAGCACCTTTTACAATATCAGACTCCGTATATGGTTCAACCTTTTTTATGGCAACAGGTTTTCATGGTTTTCATGTTATAATTGGAACTATCTTTTTGACTGTATGTTTAGCTAGATTAATAGGCTATCACTATACTCGTCATCATCATTTTGGTTTTGAGGCTGCTAGTTGGTATTGGCATTTTGTAGATGTGGTTTGGTTGTTTTTATATGTATGTATTTACTGGTGGGGCTCTTAGCCCTGGCCATAGTTACATAGTGCTTAGCTAAGCTCAGCTTGTAGGGTCAACTAACGGTAAGTTCTCAGACTCATAATCTGATTATGCAGGTTCAACTCCTGCCCCTACCACTATTAAAAATAAATAGATACACATATAAACCAAATAGGTACAGGAAAGAGGAAAATTATAAAAATCTAGGCAAACATACACGAACTAACTCGATTAAAGGGTATGGAATTACCCCCAATAATACTATGGCTACTATTAGCGGTAATTGCCCGTTAAACTCTCGTCTATTAATATCTCTCGAAAATATTAAGTATGGAGAAAGTTGCCCAAAACAAATTCTATTATATAAATACAATGAATAAGCAGCAGCTATAACCATACTAGTTGAGGTAAGAATACCCAATGATGTACTAGTAGAAAAAGCAGCTACTAAGGATAAAAATTCTCCAACAAAATTACAACTAAGAGGAACAGCGATATTTGCTAAAGTAAACACCATAAATATGATAGAAAATAAGGGCATAGTCATAACTACTCCCCTATAATACCTAATTAATCTTGTATGATGTCTCTCATAGAGCAACGTTACTGCTATAAATAAAGCGGGGCTAACCACTCCATGAGCTATCATTAAGAATATAGAGGCTATTAGACCCTCCATCGTATGAGTAAACAAACCTATTGTAACTATTCCCATATGAGCTACCGAGGAATAGGCTATCAAACGTTTCGCATCTACCTGTCTGCAAGTGGTTAAACTCCCATATATCACTGCTATTAATGATAACGTTAGTATGACTGGTGCTAAATACTCTGTTGCTTCTGGGAAAAGAGGCCAAGCGAATCGAATGAATCCATAACCTCCTAATTTTAATAATATTCCAGCTAGAATCACTGAACCAGCTAAAGGAGCCTCAACATGCGCAAGAGGCAACCATATATGAAAGGGTATCATTGGTATCTTAACTGCTAAACTAAGGAAGAAACCTATAAATAACCAAATTTGAATGTTACTATCAATCTGAATATTAGTTAAAGATAAATAATCAGTTGTACCTGTTATCCTATAAATAACTGCTATGCTAAGTAACATTAATATTGAACCAACTAAAGTATAAAAGAAGAAATAATAGGCAGCTTTTATTTTCTCTGCCCGAGCTCCCCATATTCCTATTATTAAAAACATAGGTATTAATATGCTTTCAAACAACACATAAAATATTAACAGATCTAATGTTGAGAATACCCCAATTAATAATAGTTCCATGCCTAAAAGGCACATAATAAACTCTTTAATAAGAAACTTAATACTATTCCAACTTACTAAAATACAAATTGGTGTTAATAAAGTACTTAGTATAATGAAAAATATAGAGATCCCGTCAATAGCAAACAATATCGGAGAACCTTCAAACCATCCTATTGTACTTACCCAATTGAATTCTATTATCTGTTGAAATTGAGCTTCTTGATGAAGGTTAACTAATAATAAAAGAGAAAGAGCAAAAGTAATCAAAGACCACTCTAACGCTTGCTGGCGTAATTTCGTACTATTTTCCCTTGGAGTTAATGCTATTATTACTATACTTATTAATATAGAGCCCACTGTACAAGCTAATATCATATTAATATATAATTACCAGCCACTACCCTGCGGCTAGTTTGCTCCTATTTTAGGAGATTACTCTGGACTTGGAAAAGCACTTCCTTCACCCTATCTCTAATTTACGACTAGGTACTTAAGTGCGATAGCTGTTCCAACTAATATCATTAATGCATAATTAAATAATAAACCAGATTGTAAGCTGCTTAACTCTTTAGTTCTATCAACCATGAATTGAGCTATTCCAGTGGGGCCCAAAATCTCTAAAATACCCCTATCTATAGTACGATAAGAAACAATATGGCCAAACTTCCAAACTGAACTTCCAATATAATAATTTGCTATTTGATTAAACTCCCAAGCATAAAATAAGAAACCATATATGCTAGGACGTGTAATATAATAAATAATATATGGACGAAGTATAAACACTAGTGATATTCCTGTTACGGCCATAATAACTGGTGCTAAAGAGACTATTGTGGGCACAAGCGGCAAGGGACGTATACCTGGCGCAAACACCATATTTTGGGCGATATAACCAACTAAAATACTCCCTATTGCTAATACTAATAAAGGACCCAATAAGTTCCAATCAGCTTCTTGTAAGTGTTGTGCGCTTATATGTGTTAAATTAGGCTTAGACACAAAACTTAAGTATATTAATCGAAATGAATAAAAAGCAGTTAAGAAAGCTGTAATTGAAGCTAACCAATATATAGATATTAAACAATAGCTATTATAAGTTAACTCTAATATTAAATCTTTAGAGTAAAATCCAGATAAGTAGGGAAAACCAGCTAAAGACAATGAACCAATCAACATTAATACATATGTTAAAGGTAAACCCCGGACTATTCCCCCCATTTTCCTAAGATCTTGTTCATCTAAAAGAGCATGAATTATTGAACCTGCTCCTAAGAACAGTAAAGCCTTAAAGAAAGCATGAGTTAGTAGATGATATAAACTACTTAAACAACTATAAGTACCACAAGCCATTACCATGTATCCTAGTTGACTACAAGTAGAATAAGCAATAACTTTTTTTATATCCGATTGAACTAATCCTACTGTAGCTGCAAAGAAAGCAGTTAAAGAACCAACTAAACCCACAATAATTGTTGCAGTTGGAGAGTAATCAAAAAGGGGAGCTGATCTTATAATTAAAAATACCCCTGCTGTTACCATTGTTGCGGCATGAATTAGGGCCGAAACAGGTGTGGGACCCTCCATAGCATCCGGCAACCAAGTATGTAACCCTAATTGGGCAGATTTTCCTACAGCCCCTATAGTTAGTAATATACAAATCCAAGTACAAGCTGAAGATGGTGTTAAAGCGGAGAATAAACTACAGTAATCTAATACCCCAAATTCTTTCCAGATTAATATAATAGCTAACATTAATCCTATATCTCCTATTCTATTGATTAACATTGCCTTGATTGCCGCCTTGTTAGCTTGTATGCGCGTAAACCAAAAGTTAATTAATAAGTAAGAACACAAACCAACACCTTCCCAACCAATAAACAATTGCACATAATTATTACTAGTAACTAAAACCAACATAAAAAAGGTAAATAGAGATAGATAGCTCATAAATCTAGGTAGATGGGGATCTTCTCTCATATAACTTGTAGAATAAACATGAACTAACCCGCTAATTGTGGTTACTACTATTAACATCACAGCTGTTACCATATCAAATTGTAAACCAAAGTTAGTTATTAATAAATCTGACTCTATCCATCTACCTAACTCTATATATACTGTAGATCCATTAATAAGGATTTCATAGCATAATACAAAAGAGAGGAGGCTACTGGCGAGAACCCACACAGAACTTAACAAGCCAGCCCCTTTTCTTCCTAGATAGCGACCCCCTAGTCCGCTTCCGACTGCGCTTAGTAACGGTATTAATATAACTAGAAGATACATGGGAATAAATCTAAAATAATCAAATGTGTTAACTGAAAAAATAAACTAGGACATACTATAATTGTTAATACTAAATATAAACTTACCCCTATTAATATTGCTTTGCCTAGACCTGTTTCCTCCGGTGCTACGCTGCCTCGTGGAAAGTTAAGTATATTTGTTATTACTAAAGGCGTAAACAAAGGCTGATAAAACATAATTTTAACTAATCTAAGGTAATAAACTCCAGCTATCACGGAACAGACTAAAGCTATTAGGGCGCTAAGATAGTAACCTTGACCAACAGCTGCTAAGATAATATACCATTTAGTTAAAAACCCAACTAAAGGAGGAATTCCTGCAGTAGACAATAAACCTGTAGCTAATGCTAATGCTAACATTGGATTTAATCTTGAAACACCACTAAACTCAATAAGCATGTCTCTTTTAGGAGATAATATTAATACTACAGACCAAAGTAGTACTTGAGTTATTATATAGGCACCTATATACATCAAACTCGCCTGAAGACTTTCTATAGACCCAATAGCTATTCCAAGCAACACAAACCCCATATGGCTTATCCCGCTATAAGCTAATAGTCTTTTTATTCGAGTTTGATTCAAAGCTCCTATAGCCCCCACAATCAAAGAGATTAATCCGGCTATTAATAATCCCATTTCATTTAAGCCTATTTGTACTATAATAGCAAGTACCCCCAATTTAGGCACGATAGATAATAGTGCAGCTACCCAAGTTGGAGCCCCCTCGTAGACATCGGGGGCCCACATATGAAATGGAGCTGCAGATACTTTAAATAACAATGAGATAGTAATAAGACACTTACCAGCTAATGTCCCATAAGATATCATACTCATACGAATAAATTGAAGTTCAAGCTCTCCTGTGGAGCCATAAATTAAGGCACAACCAAATAGGAACAATCCCGAAGATAATGCTCCTAACACGAAGTATTTCAGCCCAGCTTCTGCCGATAACAATGAATTTTTATTATAAGCCACTAAGATAAACATACATAATGTTTGCATTTCTAATGCTAAATATATAGAAATTAAATTTGTTGACCCAATAAGTAATAAATTACCTAAGATCACTAATAAAATCAATAAAGAGCTTGATCGATGCGATGTTCGATGGTCCAGCATACATAATATGGCTAACCCACCTAGCATCACCAACATCTTAATAGCCTGTGTCCAACATAATAGATGGGGCTCAGCTAATAACCCAGCAACCCCCACAGCACCCGCAAGTAGCATAGCCAATCTTAAAGTCGGGGCCTTTAATCCATACGTTAACACTATTAGTATGATGAGCCCTAGTGTTAATTCCATAGTATGCCAGGGGCTATGCACCCACATGGCATATGAGAAGATACGCCACTTTCGTGGCACCTTATTAATCCCTAAACCTTTTGTTTTCCTTCTTTGCAGCAGCCAGAAGTTGATTACGTCGATGGGGCCAATATAGTCGAGCATCGCTGAGACCATTCCTTGCGTACTAGGACTCAGAAAAGTTGGGATTGAACATTGTAGATAGAAACCGAGCTGTGTCACCACGCTCTGAACTCAAATCATGTACGGTTTTCATGGTCGAACAGACCAACCTAGGGTACCTTCTACAGCACCAGGGCACCGCAATTCAACATCGAGGTCGCAAACACTGTCCTCGATAAGAACTCTCCGACAATATTACGCTGTTATCCCTACGGTAGCTTTTATCCGCTTTCGATATTTATTTTGGACTATCATATCGGGTCATTATCGCCCACATAGGACATAGTCCTTGTGCCAGCTAGGGGTGTCCCCCTCACTGTCAGGCTAATGAGATTAGCTTTATATACCATAAGCTCGCCTTCGTTTCTTATTCAAAGGTAGTCGCCCCAACTAAACTGTCCTACCAACAAAAATTATTAACTCAAAATTAGGATACTTAGTATCGATCATTTTAAGTTAACGCTATCGATATCCAGTAAAGCTCGATAGGGTCTTTTCGTCTTACAATGTTTATGTAGTATCTTCACTACAACTATAATTTCATCGGCTTTCCTCTTGAGACAGTAAGACCCTCGTGGTTCCATTCATACCCGCCAACAATTAATTGGCTATTTATTGTGCTACATTATCACGGTCAGAGTTACCGCGGCCATTCAGTTGGGTTTCGCTTTAGACGTTAGTCCTCAGTTTCACTATACAACCATTGGGCAGAATTCACCCTCTATACTTCAGTAATCTTTAGCAGAGAGCTATGTTTTTGGTAAACAGCCGAGATCTTATTTTGCCGAGTTCCTTAAGAAAAATTATGCCTAGATATAAGTCCCATAAATAACAGTTGAAGGTACTTTGTACCATAATATTTTTCCTGAATAAGAACAAGAATTATAATCCATCGGGCGTAATGCCCTTAGAAGCTGTATATATCTATTTATTTGGGAGTAAATCTTGTACTACTCATGCCTGCATTATCACTTCTGTTTTATCTCACGAGGTGTGCACGTATCGTGCCTACAGAACGCTCTACTACCAAGCCAGTTGATATTTCCTTGCAATATGGCTTCCTTACAGTTGCCGTCTGGCTTCCAGAATTTCAGTTACAGATTTAGCCGCCTTAATTCTTAGAGTTTCCTAGCTCATTCAGTGAACTTTTACGTTTTCCTGTGCAGATGGCTGTTTCCAAGCCTACTTCCTGTTTGTCTAAGTTGAACCCTCTTTATACACTTAATCTGTATTAGTGACTTTAATTTCTGGTTAGGGCTTACCCCTCTTGACTAGAGGCCTTATCGCCATAGTCTTACTACACCAGTAATTCAAGCCCCCGGGTTTGGGGGCGAATCAACTTGGGGCGCCTTACTAAGATAAGTTTCGTAGAGAACCAGCTATATCCAAGTTCGACTAGTATTTCACCACTAACCACAGCTCATCCAAGATTTTTGCCACAATCACTGGTTCGGTCAGCATAGCTACCTGGCCATGGTTAGATCACTTGGTTTCGGGTAATTTGACTGACGAGTTTTTCTCTTGCTTTCACTACGCCTTCATTTATTACTTAAGCTTGCCAAATTTTGTCTTGCAGGCCCATTATGCAAAAGGTAACTTTTAGAACCAATTCTAAGTCTTTCCCTCACGGTACTTTCTCTATAGGTGTCTATCGGGGTTTAGTCTAGATGTCCAATCATCTTAATTATCTATTTGAGACAATTCCTCCGCTATCGCTCGCCGCTACGCACGGAATCTCAGTTGATGTATTCCTCATAGTCTAGTAAGATGTTTCAATTAACTATTCAATTCACCCTTTTCAGTTAGGACAAACAAGTTCAAAGTCTCTCCCTTGTTATTTCGTATTTCACGTCCTTACCGATAGACCCTAGACT